GTTGATGTAGCTTACAATAAAGCAAAGCACTGAAAATGCTTAGATGGATTGTCAAAAATCCCATAAACACAAAGGTTTGGTCCTGGCCTTATAATTAATTGGAGGTAAGATTACACATGCAAACATCCATAAACCGGTGTAAAATCCCTTAAACATTTACCCAAAAATTAAGGAGAAGGCATCAAGCACATAATACAACATAGCTCAAAACGCCTTGCCTAGCCACACCCCCACGGGACTCAGCAGTGATAGATATTAAGCAATAAACGAAAGTTTGACTAAGCTATACCTCTCAGGGTTGGTAAATTTCGTGCCAGCCACCGCGGTCATACGATTAACCCAAACTAATTATTTTCGGCGTAAAACGTGCCAACTATAGACTACATAATAGAATTAAAATCCAACTTATATGTGAAAATTCATTGTTAGGACCCAAAGTCAATAACGAAAGTAATTCTAACTATTCATATAACGCACGATAGCTAGGACCCAAACTGGGATTAGATACCCCACTATGCCTAGCCCTAAACCTTAATAATTACATATACAAAAATATTTGCCAGAGAACTACTAGCCACAGCTTAAAACTCAAAGGACTTGGCGGTACTTTATATCCATCTAGAGGAGCCTGTTCTATAATCGATAAACCCCGTTCTACCTTACCACTTCTTGCTAATTCAGCCTATATACCGCCATCTTCAGCAAACCCTAAAAAGGCACCAAAGTAAGCACAAGAACAAACATAAAAACGTTAGGTCAAGGTGTAGCCAATGAAGTGGAAAGAAATGGGCTACATTTTCTTTCTAAAGAACATTACGAACCCCTTTATGAAACTAAAGGACAAAGGAGGATTTAGTAGTAAATTAAGAATAGAGAGCTTAATTGAATAGAGCAATGAAGTACGCACACACCGCCCGTCACCCTCCTCAAATTAAATTAATATATACTTATACATAATTTTATTAACAAATTTATGAGAGGAGATAAGTCGTAACAAGGTAAGCATACTGGAAAGTGTGCTTGGAATAATCACAGTGTAGCTTAAATACAAAGCATCTGGCCTACACCCAGAAGAATTCATAAAAATGAACACTTTGAACCAATCCTAGCCCTAAAATCAACTAACATAACTAAATTACTACATAAATTAAAACATTCAACTCAAAAAGTATTGGAGAAAGAAATTTACTACAGGCGCTATAGAGAAAGTACCGCAAGGGAATGATGAAAGACTATTTTAAAGTAAAAACAAGCAAAGATTAAACCTTGTACCTTTTGCATAATGAGTTAACTAGAAAAATCTTAACAAAAAGAATTTAAGCTAAAAACCCCGAAACCCAGCGAGCTACCTAAAAACAATTTCATGAATCAACCCGTCTATGTAGCAAAATAGTGGGAAGATTTTTAGGTAGAGGTGAAAAGCCTATCGAGCTTGGTGATAGCTGGTTGCCCAAAAAAAGAATTTCAGTTCAACTTTAAGTTTACCATAAGAACAACAAATCAAAATGTAAACTTAAAATATAGCCAAAAGAGGGACAGCTCTTTAGGTAAGGAAAAAACCTTAAATAGTGAATAAATAACTTATAATTAACTCACCATTGTAGGCTTAAAAGCAGCCATCAATAAAGAAAGCGTTCAAGCTCAACATACTTATGCATGAATTAATCCCCCAAACCCCCAATAAATTCCTATACTATAAATTGGGCTAATCTATAAACCCATAGATGAAATACTGTTAATATGAGTAACAAGAACTAATTCTCCTAGCACAAGTGTATGACAACCCGGATAACCATTGTCAGTTATCGAACTACAGGTACTAACCCCACAATAAAATTACCTAACACTAACTCGTTAACCCAACACAGGTGTGCTCTAAGGAAAGATTAAAAAAAGTAAAAGGAACTCGGCAAACACGAGCCCCGCCTGTTTACCAAAAACATCACCTCTAGCATAACAAGTATTAGAGGCATTGCCTGCCCAGTGACTAAAGTTAAACGGCCGCGGTATCCTGACCGTGCAAAGGTAGCATAATCACTTGTTCCTTAATTAGGGACTAGAATGAATGGCTAAACGAGGGTTCAACTGTCTCTTACTTTCAATCAGTGAAATTGACCTTCCAGTGAAGAGGCTGGAATACCGCAATAAGACGAGAAGACCCTGTGGAGCTTAAATTTACTAGTTTAACTTATGCATAATAACCTAATGGACCAAAACAAAATAAGTATAAGCTAAAAATTTCGGTTGGGGTGACCTCGGAGAATAAAAAATCCTCCGAACGATTTTAACCTAGACCAACAAGTCAAAGTAATACTAATATCCAATTGACCCAATTATTGATCAACGGACCAAGTTACCCTAGGGATAACAGCGCAATCCTATTTAAGAGTTCATATCGACAATTAGGGTTTACGACCTCGATGTTGGATCAGGACATCCCAATGGTGCAGAAGCTATTAATGGTTCGTTTGTTCAACGATTAAAGTCCTACGTGATCTGAGTTCAGACCGGAGCAATCCAGGTCGGTTTCTATCTATTCACAATTTCTCCCAGTACGAAAGGACAAGAGAAATAGAGCCACCTTATCACAAGTGCTCTCAACCAATTTATGAAAAATATCTCAACAAAATATGTATGTCCAACAAATAAACCTAGATCAGGTAATTAGGGTGGCAGAGCCAGGTAATTGCGTAAGACTTAAAACCTTCTTCCCAGAGGTTCAAATCCTCTCCCTAATAATGTATTTTATTAACATCCTAACACTTCTAGTCCCAATCCTAATTGCCATAGCTTTCCTCACCCTAGTGGAACGGAAAATCTTAGGCTATATACAATTACGCAAAGGCCCTAATATCGTCGGCCCATACGGCATTTTACAACCATTTGCAGATGCCATAAAACTATTTACAAAAGAACCTATACGCCCCTTAACCACCTCAATGTCACTATTCATCATCGCACCAACCCTCTCCCTCACACTAGCCCTAAGCCTGTGAATCCCCCTACCAATACCCCACCCCCTCATTAACCTTAACTTAGGCATACTATTTATTCTAGCTACATCAAGCCTTTCAGTTTACTCCATCTTATGATCAGGATGAGCATCAAATTCAAAATACTCCCTATTTGGAGCCCTACGAGCCGTTGCCCAAACCATCTCTTATGAGGTCACAATAGCCATCATCCTTTTATCCGTACTCTTAATAAGCGGCTCATTCTCCCTACAAATACTTATTACTACACAAGAACATATCTGACTATTAATCCCCGCCTGACCAATAGCCATAATATGATATATTTCAACCCTAGCAGAAACAAACCGAGCCCCTTTCGACCTCACAGAAGGAGAATCAGAACTAGTTTCAGGCTTCAACGTCGAATACGCCGCAGGACCATTTGCCCTATTTTTCATAGCTGAATACACTAACATTATCTTAATGAATGCTTTAACATCAATCGTATTTCTAGGACCCTTATACTACATCAACCACCCTGAATTATACTCAATTAACTTCATAACAGAAACATTACTATTATCCACAACCTTCCTATGAATCCGAGCATCCTACCCTCGCTTTCGATACGACCAACTAATGCACCTCCTATGAAAAAACTTCCTTCCCCTAACACTAGCATTCTGCATATGATACATTTCCTTCCCAATTTTCCTAGCGGGAATCCCACCCTACACATAGAAATATGTCTGATAAAAGAGTTACTTTGATAGAGTAAATAATAGAGGTTTAAATCCTCTTATTTCTAGGATAATAGGAATTGAACCTACACTTAAGAATTCAAAATTCTTCGTGCTACCAATACACCCCATCCTATGAAGTAAGGTCAGCTAACTAAGCTATCGGGCCCATACCCCGAAAATGTTGGTCTAAACCCTTCCCGTACTAATTAACCCTATCACCCTAATTATCATCTACTTCACCATTCTTATAGGGCCCGCAATCACAATATCTAGCTCCAACTTACTCCTAATATGAGTTGGATTAGAAGTAAGTCTCTTAGCCATTGTTCCTCTACTAACTAACAAAAAAACCCCACGATCAACTGAAGCAGCAACAAAATATTTCCTCACACAAGCTACAGCCTCTATAATTATATTATTAGCTATTATCCTAAACTATAAACAATCAGGAATATGAATATTTCAACAACAAACTAACAGCATACTACTTAACATAACACTCATCTCACTAGCCATAAAACTTGGACTAGCCCCATTCCACTATTGACTACCTGAAGTCACCCAAGGAGTTCCCATGCACATTGGACTGATCCTACTAACATGGCAAAAAATCGCCCCACTATCAATCTTATACCAAATCTATCAACTCCTAAATCCAACTATCACAACCATTCTTGCAATCACATCAGTCTTTATCGGTGCCTGAGGGGGTCTAAACCAAACTCAAACACGAAAAATTATAGCATACTCATCAATTGCCCACATAGGATGAATAGTAGCAATCCTCCCATACAACCCCAACTTAACACTCCTAAACCTAGCAATTTACATCCTATTAACCATCCCAATATTCATCTCCCTCATAACAAATTCAGCAACAACAATCAACTCATTCTCACTAGCATGAAACAAAACCCCCATAATCCTAACCATAGCATCTATTATTCTCCTATCCATAGGAGGCCTCCCTCCTCTCACAGGATTTCTACCAAAATGAGCAATCATCTCAGAACTCCTAAAAAATGACTGCTCAATTCTACCAACGCTAATAGCCATCATAGCCTTATTAAATTTATTCTTTTACACACGACTAATTTATTCTGTATCTCTCACCATATTTCCCACCAATAATAACTCCAAAATAACTTCCCACCACACAAACCTAAAATATAACCCTATCCTACCGACACTAACAGTATTAAGTACCTTAACCCTACCACTTTCATCCCAACTAATAACATAGAAGTTTAGGATATAACAAGTCCAAGAGCCTTCAAAGCCCTTAGAAAACAAGCAAGTTTAACTTCTGAATAAGGACTGTAAGACTATATCCTACATCTATTGAATGCAAATCAATTGCTTTAATTAAGCTAAGACCTTAACTAGATTGGAAGGATTCAAACCTACGAAAATTTAGTTAACAGCTAAATACCCTATTTACTGGCTTCAATCTACTTCTCCCGCCTATCAGAAAAGAGGCGGGAGAAGCCTTAGTAGAGGAATCTCTCTACACCTTCGAATTTGCAATTCGACATGATAATCACCTTAAGGCTTTCTGGTAAAAAGGGGATTTAACCCCTGTCTTTAGATTTACAGTCTAATGCTTACTCAGCCATCTTACCTATGTTCGTAAACCGTTGACTATTTTCAACCAACCACAAAGATATCGGAACCCTCTATTTATTATTTGGTGCCTGAGCAGGGATAGTAGGAACAGCCTTAAGCATTTTAATTCGAGCTGAATTAGGACAGCCAGGCGCACTCCTAGGCGATGACCAAATCTATAATGTTATCGTCACAGCCCATGCATTCGTAATAATTTTCTTTATAGTTATACCGATAATAATCGGAGGCTTCGGAAACTGACTAGTACCACTAATAATTGGAGCCCCTGACATAGCATTCCCACGAATAAATAACATAAGCTTTTGATTACTTCCTCCATCATTTCTACTTCTCTTAGCATCATCCATAGTAGAAGCCGGAGCAGGAACAGGATGAACAGTGTACCCCCCTTTAGCCGGAAATCTAGCCCACGCCGGAGCATCTGTAGACTTAACTATTTTCTCCCTTCACCTAGCCGGGGTATCCTCTATCTTAGGGGCTATCAACTTTATTACAACTATCATTAATATGAAACCCCCTGCCATAACCCAATACCAAACGCCTCTATTCGTATGATCAGTATTGATTACAGCCGTCCTACTACTTCTCTCATTACCAGTATTAGCAGCGGGTATTACTATGCTTCTTACAGACCGAAACCTAAATACTACTTTCTTCGACCCTGCCGGAGGAGGAGACCCTATCCTATATCAACACCTATTCTGATTCTTTGGCCACCCAGAAGTCTACATCCTTATCCTCCCAGGGTTTGGAATTATTTCACACGTAGTTACTTACTACTCTGGGAAAAAAGAACCATTTGGGTATATAGGAATAGTTTGAGCCATAATATCTATTGGCTTCCTAGGATTTATCGTATGAGCACACCACATATTTACAGTAGGCCTAGACGTAGACACACGAGCCTACTTTACATCCGCCACTATAATTATCGCAATTCCTACAGGCGTTAAAGTATTCAGCTGACTTGCCACCCTACACGGAGGCAATATCAAATGATCCCCTGCTATACTATGAGCCTTAGGATTTATTTTCTTATTTACAGTAGGAGGCCTAACCGGAATCGTTCTATCCAACTCATCACTTGACATTGTGCTTCATGACACATACTATGTAGTAGCCCATTTCCACTATGTTTTATCTATAGGAGCAGTATTCGCCATTATAGCTGGCTTTGTCCACTGATTCCCACTATTCTCAGGATATACCCTAGATGACACATGAGCTAAAGCCCATTTTGCCATTATATTCGTAGGTGTTAACATAACATTTTTCCCTCAACACTTCCTAGGGTTATCAGGTATACCTCGCCGATACTCCGATTATCCAGATGCTTACACCACATGAAACACAATCTCATCTATAGGCTCATTCATCTCACTTACAGCTGTCCTTGTTATAATCTTTATAATTTGAGAAGCCTTTGCATCAAAACGAGAAGTACTCTCAGTTTCTTACTCTTCAACAAACCTAGAATGACTTCACGGATGTCCCCCACCTTATCACACATTCGAAGAACCTTCCTACGTTAAAGTTAAGTAAGAAAGGAAGGATTCGAACCCCCTACAACTGGTTTCAAGCCAATTTCATAACCACTATGTCTTTCTCAATGAGATATTAGTAAAACAATTACATAACTTTGTCAAGGTTAAATCATAGATTTAAATCTATATATCTTACATGGCTTACCCTTTCCAACTTGGCTTACAAGACGCCACATCACCTATCATGGAAGAGCTTATAAACTTCCATGACCATACCCTAATAATTGTTTTCCTCATTAGCTCCTTAGTACTCTATATTATCTCACTAATATTAACAACAAAATTAACACATACTAGCACAATAGACGCCCAAGAAGTAGAAACAATTTGAACAATCCTCCCAGCTGTCATTCTTATTATGATTGCTCTCCCCTCTCTACGAATTTTATATATAATAGACGAAATCAATAACCCAGTTTTAACCGTAAAAACCATGGGACACCAATGATACTGAAGCTACGAATACACCGACTATGAAGACCTATGCTTTGACTCCTACATGATCCCAACCAACGACTTAAAACCGGGTGAACTTCGCCTACTAGAAGTTGACAACCGAGTAGTTCTACCAATAGAACTCCCAATTCGTATATTAATCTCATCCGAAGACGTCTTACATTCCTGAGCCGTCCCTTCATTAGGACTAAAAACCGATGCAATCCCAGGCCGCCTTAACCAAGCCACAGTAACATCAAACCGACCCGGCTTATTCTACGGACAATGCTCCGAAATCTGTGGATCAAACCACAGCTTCATACCTATTGTTCTAGAAATAGTACCCCTAAAATATTTCGAAAACTGATCAGCTTCTATAATTTAAACTCATTGCGAAGCTTAGAGCGTTAACCTTTTAAGTTAAAATTAGAGACCAAAAATCTCCACAATGATATGCCACAACTAGACACATCCACATGATTTATTACCATCATCTCCTCTATAATTACATTATTTATTCTATTTCAACTAAAAATCTCTTCCCAAACCTTCCCTGCAGCTCCCTCACCCAAAATCATAACCACAAAAAAAACAAATAACCCTTGAGAATTAAAATGAACGAAAATCTATTTGCCTCTTTCATTACCCCAACAGTAATAGGTCTACCAATTGTCGTAACCATCATTATATTCCCATCAATTCTATTTCCATCATCAGAGCGCCTAATTAGCAATCGTCTTCACTCATTTCAACACTGACTAATTAAACTTATTATCAAACAAATAATATTAATTCATACACCAAAAGGACGAACCTGAGCACTAATAATTGTATCACTAATTATATTTATTGGCTCAACTAACCTCTTAGGCCTACTTCCCCATACATTTACCCCTACCACTCAACTGTCCATAAACCTAAGCATAGCCATTCCCCTATGAGCAGGCGCCGTAATTTTAGGATTCCGACACAAACTAAAAAGTTCTTTAGCCCACTTCCTACCACAAGGAACACCCATTTCACTCATTCCCATACTAATTATTATCGAAACCATCAGCTTATTTATTCAACCAATAGCACTAGCAGTACGACTAACAGCAAATATCACAGCAGGCCACCTATTGATACACCTAATTGGAGGAGCTACTTTAGTACTCATGAACATCAGCCCACCAACCGCCACAATTACATTTATTATCCTTCTTCTACTTACAATGCTCGAATTCGCCGTAGCCTTAATTCAAGCCTATGTATTTACTCTCCTAGTAAGCCTGTACCTACATGATAACACATAATGGCCCACCAAACCCACGCATATCACATAGTAAATCCAAGTCCATGACCACTAACAGGAGCACTATCAGCCCTCCTACTCACATCCGGCCTAGTAATATGATTTCACTACAACTCCACAATTCTCCTCTCACTAGGCCTGCTAACAAACATTCTAACCATGTACCAATGATGACGAGACATCATCCGTGAAGGAACATTCCAAGGCCACCACACCCCTATTGTACAAAAAGGCCTACGATATGGAATAATCCTATTCATTATCTCCGAAGTATTCTTCTTCTCCGGGTTTTTCTGAGCATTCTACCACTCCAGCCTAGTCCCTACCCATGATCTAGGCGGCTGCTGACCTCCAACAGGAATCATCCCCCTTAATCCCCTAGAAGTACCCCTTCTAAACACATCAGTCCTCCTGGCATCAGGAGTCTCAATTACATGAGCCCATCACAGCCTCATAGAAGGCAACCGAAATCACATAAACCAAGCCCTACTAATCACCATTCTCCTAGGACTGTACTTCACTATTCTCCAAGCTTCAGAATATTACGAAACACCATTTTCCATTTCAGACGGAATTTACGGCTCAACATTCTTCATAGCAACAGGATTTCATGGCCTACATGTAATTATTGGCTCAACTTTCCTCATTATCTGCTTATTACGACAACTAAAATTCCACTTCACATCAAAACATCATTTTGGATTTGAAGCGGCAGCATGATACTGACACTTCGTAGATGTAGTTTGACTATTCCTATATGTTTCCATTTATTGATGAGGATCATACTCCCTTAGTATAAAAAATACAACTGACTTCCAATTAGTAAATTCTGAAAAAACTCAGAAGGAAGTAATTAATCTATTCATCATTATTATAATTAATATTACTCTATCTTTTATCCTTATTACAATCGCATTCTGATTGCCCCAAATAAACCTCTATTCCGAAAAAGCAAACCCATACGAATGTGGGTTTGACCCAACAAGTTCTGCACGTCTCCCTTTCTCAATAAAATTCTTCTTAGTGGCTATCACATTTCTTCTATTCGACCTAGAAATCGCCCTTCTACTCCCCCTCCCATGAGCAGTACAAACAACTAACATTACCACAATAACAACAACCGCTTTTATCCTAATTACTATCTTAGCTCTCGGCCTAAGCTACGAATGGACACAAAAAGGGCTAGAATGAACAGAATAATTGGTAATTAGTTTAAATAAAATTAATGATTTCGACTCATTAGATTATGATAATAATCATAATTACCAACAATGACATCTGCCTTTCTAAATTTAATCCTAGCCTTTACATTATCTCTTCTAGGTACCCTCATATTTCGTTCCCACCTAATATCCACCCTTCTTTGCCTAGAAGGAATAATATTATCCCTATTCATTATAACCTCAACATCCACATTAAACTCCAACTCCATAGCCTCTATAACCATTCCCATCACCATCCTAGTCTTTGCAGCCTGTGAAGCAGCAGTAGGCCTAGCCCTGCTAGCAAAAATTTCAAACACTTACGGAACAGACTACGTACAAAACCTAAACCTCCTCCAATGCTAAAAATTATTTTCCCTTCACTTATGCTCCTTCCACTAACATGACTCTCCACCAACAAAAAAGTCTGAACTAACGTTACCTCCTATAGCTTTCTAGTCAGCCTAATAAGTTTATCACTACTATGGCAAAACGACGAAAACTACCTAAATTTTTCAATTATATTTTCTTCCGACCCACTATCCACTCCCCTAATCATTTTAACAACCTGATTACTCCCACTAATAATTCTCGCCAGCCAAAACCATATAAAAAAAGAAACCCTCACACATCAAAAACTTTATATCTCAATACTCATTAGCCTTCAAATCTTACTTATCATAACATTTTCCACAACAGAACTTATCTTATTTTACATTCTATTCGAAGCCACTCTAATTCCAACATTAATTATCATTACCCGATGAGGCAACCAAACAGAACGTCTTAACGCAGGCATCTACTTCCTATTTTACACATTAATTGGCTCGATCCCACTTCTAATCGCCCTACTCTCAATTCAAAACTCTATAGGGACTCTCAACTTCCTAATCCTCTCCCTCACAACACAACCTTTATCCCCAACATGATCTAACAGTATTATATGACTAGCATGCATAATAGCATTCATAGTTAAAATACCATTATATGGAGTACACCTATGGCTACCAAAAGCCCACGTAGAAGCTCCAATTGCAGGATCAATAATCCTAGCAGCAATTCTACTAAAACTAGGAGGCTACGGAATAATGCGAGTCTCTATCATCCTAGACCCTCTAACAAAATCCTTAGCCTACCCATTCATTATACTCTCCCTATGAGGAATAATTATAACTAGCTCAATCTGTCTACGCCAAACAGATTTAAAATCATTAATCGCTTACTCATCAGTAAGTCATATAGCCCTAGTTATTACAGCCATTATAATTCAAACGCCATGAAGTTTCATAGGAGCTACCATATTAATAATCGCACATGGCTTAACCTCGTCACTCCTGTTCTGCCTGGCAAACACCAACTACGAACGAATCCACAGCCGAACTATAATTATAGCTCGAGGATTACAAATAGTTTTTCCACTGATAGCAACATGATGACTACTAGCAAGTCTAGCCAACCTAGCCCTACCACCCCTAATCAACCTCATAGGAGAGTTATTCATCGTTATAGCAACATTCTCCTGATCAAACCCCTCTATTATCCTTACAGCAACAAATATTATCATCACAGGAATGTACTCAATGTATATAATTATTACAACCCAACGAGGCAAACTAACCAGCCACATAAATAACCTTCAACCCTCCCACACACGAGAGTTGACACTCATGACCCTCCACATCATTCCCCTAATATTATTAACAATTAACCCTAAACTCATCACAGGCCTGACAATATGTAGATATAGTTTACAAAAAAAACATTAGACTGTGAATCTAACAACAGGAAATCATACTCCTTATCTACCAAGAAAGTATGCAAGAACTGCTAATTCACGCGCCCATACTTAAACATATGGCTTTCTTACTTTTATAGGATAGAAGCAATCCATTGGTCTTAGGAACCAAGAACTTTGGTGCAACTCCAAATAAAAGTAATAAATATAATAACATCCGCAATCCTCATAATTTTAATTCTACTCACAGCACCAATCATTATCTCTATAACCAACCTACCCAAACTTATTGACTTCCCATCATATGCTACCTCATCAATCAAATTCTCATTTTTCCTCAGTCTATTACCCTTACTATTATTTTTTCACTACAATACAGAATATATAATTACTAACTGACACTGACTAACCATTAACTCTATCAAACTTAGCATAAGCTTTAAAATTGACTATTTCTCAATCCTATTCCTATCAGTAGCCTTATTCGTAACATGATCAATTATACAATTCTCCTCATGATACATACATTCCGACCCCCACATTAACCGATTCATTAAGTACTTAATATTATTCCTAATTACTATACTAATCCTAACCTCAGCTAACAATCTATTTCAACTCTTCATCGGATGAGAAGGTGTAGGAATTATATCTTTTCTACTAATCGGATGATGATACGGCCGCGCAGACGCCAACACAGCCGCCCTCCAAGCAATTCTATACAACCGAGTAGGAGACATTGGATTTATCCTAGCTATGACCTGATTCTGCCTAAACATAAACTCTTGAGAACTCCAACAAATCTTCCTAACCAATAACAGCAACCTAGTACCCCTCACAGGACTCCTAATTGCAGCCACAGGAAAATCTGCCCAATTTGGTCTCCACCCATGACTTCCATCAGCCATAGAAGGCCCAACTCCTGTATCCGCCCTACTACACTCAAGCACTATAGTTGTTGCAGGAATCTTCCTAATAATCCGATTTCATCCACTAACCTCAAACAATAGCACTATCATAACAGCCATATTATGCCTTGGAGCCATCACTACACTATTTACAGCAATCTGCGCACTCACCCAAAACGACATCAAAAAAATTGTAGCCTTTTCTACATCCAGCCAGCTAGGCCTTATAATAGTTACCCTAGGAATTAACCAACCCTACCTAGCCTTCCTCCACATCTGCACCCACGCATTCTTCAAAGCCATACTATTTATATGCTCTGGGTCAATTATTCACAGCCTAAACGACGAGCAAGACATTCGAAAAATAGGCAGCATAATAAAAGTAATACCATTTACATCATCCTGCCTTATTATCGGAAGCCTAGCCTTAACCGGAATACCCTTCCTCACAGGCTTCTATTCCAAAGACCTCATCATCGAAGCCATTAACACGTGTAATACCAACGCCTGAGCCCTGATAATCACCTTAATCGCCACATCCATAACCGCTATATACAGTATACGAATTATTTACTTCGTTACTATAACAAAACCGCGCTACTCCCCACTAATTACCATCAACGAAGACAACCCAAATCTCATTAATCCAATCAAACGCCTAGCGTTAGGAAGCATTATAGCAGGCTTTCTTATTTCACTAAACATTCCCCCAACTAATATTCAAGTTCTTACAATACCCTGATATCTAAAAACAACAGCCTTATTCATCACGATCATAGGCTTCGCCATCGCCCTAGAACTCAACAACCTAACCCTAAACTTATCATCAACAAACAAAGCCACCCGACCCTCACTATTCTCAACATCATTAGGCTATTTCCCATCAATTATACACCGAACAATTCCCCAAAAAACACTAAATTCCAGCTATAAAATGTCCCTGAACCTTCTAGACTTGATCTGACTAGAAAAAACAATTCCAAAGTCAACCTCAATCACCCACACTCACCTATCCAAAATGATAGCCAACCAAAAAGGACTAATCAAACTGTACTTCCTATCCTTTCTCATTACAATCTCACTAATCTTTACTTTACACACGCTTAATCCCGAGTGATTTCAATAATAATAAAAATCCCCGCAAACAAAGACCACCCAGCTACCACTATCATTCAAGTAGCACAACTATATATACCCGCAACCCCAATACCACCTTCCAGCATCACCCCAACATCATCAACCTCATACATTAATCAATCGCCCAAACTACTAAAATCAACTAACTCAATTTTACCATTCAAACTAAGCAAATAAAACATCACTAACTCCATAAAAAGACCCAAAACAAAAAAACCAAAAATAAATCAATTAGAACCCCAAGTCTCCGGATACTCCTCAGTAGCCATAGCAGTCGTATACCCAAATACAACCAATATCCCACCCAAATAAATTAAAAACACCATTAAACCTAAAAATGAACCCCCAAAACCTAAAACCATTAAACACCCAATACACCCACTAACAATTAAACCAAGCCCCCCATAAATAGGCGAAGGCTTCAACGCCAACCCTAAACAACCAACCAAAAACAATAAACTTAAAATAAACATATAATTTGTCATCATTTCTACACAGCATTTAACTGTGACCAATGACATGAAAAATCATCGTTGTAATTCAACTATAGAAACATCTAATGACAAACATTCGAAAATCTCACCCTCTACTCAAAATTATTAACCACTCTTTCATTGACCTTCCTGCCCCATCCAACATCTCATCATGATGAAACTTCGGTTCTCTACTAGGAGTATGCCTCATAATTCAAATCATTACAGGCCTATTCCTAGCAATACACTACACATCAGACACCACAACAGCATTCTCATCAGTCACCCATATCTGCCGAGACGTAAATTACGGCTGACTAATCCGATACTTACATGCCAACGGAGCCTCTACATTCTTCATCTGCCTATACCTCCACGTAGGACGAGGCATGTACTACGGATCCTACACCTTCCTAGAAACATGGAACATTGGAGTTATCTTACTATTTGCAGTTATAGCAACCGCATTCATAGGCTATGTACTTCCATGAGGACAAATATCTTTCTGAGGAGCCACAGTAATTACAAATCTACTATCAGCTATCCCCTATATCGGAACCACCCTAGTCGAATGAATCTGAGGAGGCTTCTCAGTAGACAAAGCAACCTTAACTCGTTTTTTCGCCTTCCACTTCATTCTCCCATTTATCATTGCCGCTCTTGCAATTGTCCATCTCCTTTTTCTTCACGAAACAGGATCAAACAACCCCACAGGACTAAACTCCAACTCAGACAAAATCCCATTCCACCCATACTACACAATTAAAGACCTCCTAGGAGTATTCATGCTACTTCTGTTTTTAATAACCCTAGTACTATTCTTCCCAGACCTACTAGGAGACCCAGACAACTACACACCCGCCAATCCCCTAAACACTCCACCCCACATCAAACCAGAATGATATTTTCTTTTCGCCTACGCCATTCTACGTTCCATCCCCAACAAACTAGGAGGAGTCGTAGCCTTAGTCCTATCAATCCTCATCCTAGCCTTCCTACCACTCTTACATACCTCAAAACAACGCAGCCTAACCTTCCGCCCTATTACTCAAGCCCTATACTGAATCCTAGCAGCCAACCTCCTCATTCTAACATGAATTGGAGGCCAACCAGTAGAACACCCATTCATCATCATTGGTCAATTAGCCTCCATCAGCTACTTCTCAATCATCCTTGTCCTAATACCAATTTCCGGAATTATTGAGGACAAAATACTAAAATGAAATTAATTGTCCCGATAGTATAAAAATTACTTTGGTCTTGTAAACCAAAAATGAAGACTTAATCTTCTCAGGACATCATCCCATACATCAAGAAGAAGGAAACAACCCCTCACCATCAACACCCAAAGCTGATATTCTAATTAAACTACTTCTTGACAGTACATAAAATTATATAGGACATTAAGACATTAATGTATATCGTACATTAACTTATTTTCCCCATGCATATAAGCAATGTAAATCTTAATTAATGTACTAAAACATAATACTTTAAATTAACTTGAATTTTATAACAACATGAATATTCTTGAATACATTAAAATAATGTTTTACGGACATATCTGTGTTATTAGACATACACCATAAAGTCATAAACCTTTCTCTTCCATATGACTATCCCTGACCCCAATTGGTCTATATTTCTACCATCCTCCGTGAAATCAACAACCCGCCCACTAGTCCCCCTCTCCTCGCTCCGGGCCCATGCAACTTGGGGGTCGCTATCCTGGAACTTTATCAGACATCTGGTTCTTACTTCAGGGTCATAAATGGTTTATCGTCCATACGTTCCCCTTAAATAAGACATCTCGATGGTACAGGTCTATCTACCCGTGACCAACATAACGATAAGTCTCATACATTTGGTATTTTTTAATTTTCGGATGCCTTCAGTCAACATAGCCGTCAAGGCATGAAGGTCAGCCCAAAGTCCTGCGGAACCTTTTAATTAAGAGTCATTTATCCTCATAGATAAAGCTCTAAAGGCTATATATCCATGTTTGTAAGACATATAAATTTACCAAAACTGAAAAAACTATCAACCAACAAACCCCCCCACCCCCCTACTTTAATGCCAAACCCCAAAAACATTAAAGGAAACCAAAAATACTTGGTTCTAAAAAGATTCCATTCCATTCTAATGGACCACAGAATTTTGACCTAAATTCTAGTATTGGAAAAATTTTCCTGCACAAACTTCACCTAACAAAATCCCCTCTTCCCCACCCAACCCTAGAGAAATTTATTACATGCACA